GTAACTTTGATGCACTGCTCTTCACCATCAGTCTTAAGTTTCTTCTGAGCCCTCTCGCTAGGCTCTGCTTCATCTCGCTTCATCAGGTTTTCAACTCTCTCGCTGGACTTCTCTGCATCTTCCTTCATTAAGTCCTCCCAACGAGGTAGTGGCACTCCCTGGACCCTCTTTCAATGAAAGCTCTCCATCCTCGGTAAACTCCGAATAATGGATAGCGTCAGCAAAATGGATTTCAGATCTTTCGAAGGGGCAGGTACGAGTACCTCTTTTCCTTTGATTCTACCTTTAATACATTGATGGTATGTCGATGGGACCGCTTGGTATTTATGAATCTATGGTCTGCCCAGAAGAGCGTGATATGTCGTCGGTGCAAAAACAACCTGGAACTCTATCGGACTCTTGAAAGGTCCAACGTTGCAATTGACTCTGACCATCCCATTCCTACAAAAATTTATTTGACAATTCGAACAAAAATCATATACCTCGATAGGTGCTCCTCCAAAGTTTTCTTTGGGAATGCCTAGCGCTTCAACAGTGGACATAGGTATGAGATTGACTGCGGAGTCAGGATCAACCATCACTCTCTTCACGGCCACCCCATTCATCTCTGCTTCAACATACAACGAACGGTTGTGGAAGGGGTTTGGCGCCAACATGTCATCATCGGCGAAAATGACAGATTCCAGCTTCTCGCGAGTCACTCGCCGAACTCCTTCAGCCATGCAACACTGTGCAGAATTGAGGATCATGATCCTCGCCAAGGCTTTCACAGCATCAGCCCTAACGGATTCGGTGAAGCATACTTAAAAGAAAAACGCCAGGACTTTTTTATTCTTCTTCAACCTTTCTTCAATCTTTAGGCACATAGACCGCGCATTGGTCCCCCCTATCGCCTCTTGGCTTTGCTTTAATAGAATATATTCGACTGGAAGGGAAGCGCACCTTGACTCTGAAAACTCAAAGGGCAAGCAAGGGAAGTGCGAGCTAACTAATGGCAAGGGCCGGAGATAGAGAGTGATGAAGGGGGAATTGCATTCATTAAGGAAGCAAACAAGCATCGATCTATTTAAGGAAGGGATTCGCCCTATCCACCAAGCGTTAACTGCTACACGAGAGTACAGCTAACCTAAGCGGGAAGAGCATATTGAATTAACAGACGGGAATCAAATCAAACTATTGAATTAAAGGAAGGGAATTGCACAGGAATGCTAGACTCAACTGATTGTGCCTCCCGTTTTGTTTACTCCACTTGAAGAGAGTCCCTAGCGTACTATACTTTGATAAAGGGAATGCTACCGATACTTGAAACACTCATCCTCTGGCAAAAGCTTGACTTTATTACTTCAATCGCCTATTTATTATTAATATATATATATATTGCCTGTGCCAGTTTGCGCCTGCCACTCGTACTGAACTAACCAAAGAAGCAAGAGATACTGAAAGCGATTGACTTCTTGCCTTAGCTTCTATAAAAGTAAACAACTAATCTAATCCTCTTGAATTCTGAATTCACTCCATAGCTTTAAAAGATAACCTTTTTTCTTTCGTTGTTACAGGCCTCTCTGATCTCTTTAACAAAGCTCCTTACTAAATAAAGAAAGCCCATAGATCGAAACTTCTAACAGGTGAACCTATCTCCGGATTCCTTTACTAACTGAGCTTGAAGCGAGTTTCTTACTCATCAGTACTAGTAGAATAGAGTGCTACTACAGGAGAGAGGGAAGTAATGAATACTTCAATCGCGCTTAACTCATACTTCAATACAGAAAAGAAAGATACTTAAATACTTCAATCGCGCTTAACCCGGAAGGTCTCATTCCAGTTTGACTTCTATGCCTAAAAGAAAGGCGCTATTATCGATAGTTCTTCTTGCTTCAGTCAATTATCGAACGGAAAGCCTTCTTACGCCTTATTAGCGAGAGTTTTGACTGGCAGTAGTACCTCCACCAGAGGAGCGCTTTAACAGGACTTCAGCTTACAGAAAATAGGCCTACGAAAGAAAAGAAATAAGCCATAGAGATTCACTCATAACAGAAGGGATTACCCACCTATCGTGCTAATAAGAAAAACGAGCGATTGCTAGCCTTATTAGTTAGTCAAGTAGTCAAGGTCAGTAGAGCGGGAAGAAATTCACCAAGCAAAGGATACTCCGATGAAGCAAACAACGGCTACCAGAAGAGCGGCATCCGTTTTCCACAGGACAATTGCGAGAGACCAATTCTCGATAGAGGAGAGTACGACAGAAGACAGGGCCAGACGAGATATTGAAAGGCTTGAATGGACAGGTAAGGGTGGTCGTAGATCAGTGCACCTACCAGGCACAGGACTTATTGGCTTAAGAAGCAAGCCAAAGAAACAAGGGATTCGCTTACAGAAGTACTTTCCATATTAGGAAAGGGAATATATCTATTTGAAGGAAGGTACTCGTGTACGGGAATCGAAGTGATTAGAACAGAACTGAGCTTGCCAGCCAGGAATGAAGAAGCAACGGACGCTATTC